CTTTCAACGAGATAGTGCTTTTTCAAATCTCTCAAAATGGAATCTGTTCCAAACATATATGCCATGGTTCCTTACTTCGACAGGGTGCAAATATCTCAATTTCACCCTTTTAGATACTCTTTCAGACCCATTGCCGATACTGAGTAGTAGTCAAAAATTTGTATCCATTTTTCATGATATGATGCATGGATCAGATATATCATGGCCAATTCCTCAGAAGATTCTTCCACAATGGACTCTGATAAGTGAGATTTCGAGTCAATTTTTACAGAATCTTCTTCTGTCCGAAGAAATGATTCATCGAAATAATGAGTCACCCGTTCCATTGATATGGGCACATCTGAGATCAACAAATGCTCGGGAGTTCCTCTATTCCATCTTTTTCCTTCTTCTTGTTGCTGGATATCTCGTTCGTATACATCTTCTCTTTGTTTCCCGAGCCTCTAGTGAGTTACAGACAGAGTTAGAAAAGATCAAATCTTTGATGATTCCATCATACATGATGGAATTTCGAAAACTTCTGGATAGGTATCCTACATCTGAACTGAATCCTTTCTGGTTAAAGAATCTCTTTCTAGTTGTTCTGGAACAATTAGGAGATTCTCTGGAAGAAATACGGGGTTCTGCTTCTGGTGGCAACATGCTATTGGGTGGTGGTCCCGCTTATGGGGTCAAATCAATACGTTCTAAGAAGAAATATTGGAAGATCAATCTCATCGATCTTGTAAGTATCATACCAAATCCCATCAATCGAATCATTTTTTCGAGAAATACGAGACATCTAAGTCGTACAAGTAAAGAGATCTATTCATTGATAAGAAAAAGAAAAAACGTGAACGGTGATTGGATTGATGATAAAATAGAATTCTGGGTCGCGAACAGTGATTTGATTGATGATGAAGAAAGAGAATTCTTGGTTCAGTTCTCCACCTTAACGACAGAAAAAAGGATTGATCAAATTCTATTGAGTCTGACTCATAGTGATCATTTATCAAAGAATGACTCTGGTTATCAAATGATTGAACAACCGGGATCAATTTCCTTACGATACTTAGTTGACATTCATCAAAAGGATCTAATGAATTATGAGTTCAATAGATCCTGTTTAGCAGAAAGACGGATATTCCTTGCTCATTATCATACAATCACTTATTCACAAACCTTGTGTGGGGCTAATATTTTTCATTCCCCATCTCCTCATGGAAAACCCTTTTCGCTCCGCTTAGCCCTATCCCCTTCTAGAGGTATTTTAGTGATAGGTTCTATAGGAACTGGACGATCCTGTTTGGTCAAATATCTAGCGACAAACTCCTATGTTCCTTTCATTACGGTATTTCCGAACAAGTTCCTGGATGACAAGCCTAAAGGTTATCCTATTGATGATATCGATATTGATGATATCGATATTGATGATAGTGACGATATTGATGATAGTAATGATGACCTTGATATTGATACGGAGCTGCTAACTATGACGAATGTGCTAACTATGTATATGACGACGAAAATAGACCGATTTGATATCACCCTTCAATTCGAATTAGCAAAAGCAATGTCTCCTTGCATAATATGGATTCCAAACATTCATGATCTGCATGTGAATGAGTCGAATTACTTATCCCTCGATCTATTAGAGAACTATCTCTCCAGGGATTGTGAAAGATGTTCCACTGGAAAGATTCTTGTTATTGCTTCGACTCATATTCCCCAAAAAGTGGATCCCGCTCTAATAGCTCCAAAGAAATTCACTACATGCATTAAGATACGAAGGCTTCTTCTTCCACAACAACGAAAGCACTTTTTCATTCTTTCATATACTAGAGGATTTCACTTGGAAAAGAAGATGTTCCATACTAACGGATTCGGGTCCATAACCATGGGTTCCAATGCGCGAGATCTTGTAGCACTTATCAATGAGGCCCTATCAATTAGTATTACACAGAAGAAATCCATTATAGAAACTAATACAATTAGATCAGCTCTTCATAGAAAAACTTGGGATTTTCGATCCCAGATAAGATCGGTTCAGGATCATGGGATCCTTTTCTATCAGATAGGAAGGGCTGTTACACAAAATGTACTTCTAAGTAATTGCCCCATAGATCCTATATCTATCTATATGAAGAAGAAATCATGTAAGGGAGGGGATTCTTATTTGTACAAATGGTACTTCGAACTTGGAACGAGCATGAAGAAATTAACGATACTTCTTTATCTTTTGAGTTGTTCTGCCGGATCGGTCGCTCAAGATCTTTGGTCTTCATCCAGACACGATGAAAAAAATTGGATCACTTCTTATGGATTCGTCGAGAACGATTCTGATCTAGTTCATGGCCTATTACTATTATTACTATTAGAAGTAGAAGGCGCTCTGGCTCTGGCGGGATCCTCACGGACAGAAAAATATTGCAGTCAGTTTGATAATAATCGAGTGACATTACTTCTTCGGTCCGAACCAAGGAATCAGTTAGATATGATGCAAAATGGATCTTGTTCTATC